GATTGGATAATTGGTTTATATAAATCCTTCCTGGTTGAGACCAGAGGTAAAAATGGGATTTCCAGAAATTGACAAAGTAATATTTCCATTTATTCATCAAAAGAAACGTCCCTTTTGAAGCAATAATTGATTTTCCTTGATACCTAACACAATGCATGAAAGGATCTTTGAACAACCATAAATTCGCTTGAAAAGCCCTGGCAAAGACTTCTGCAAGATGCTCCATTTTTCCATAGAAAAATATTCGTTCAATAAGGGCTCCAGAAGATGTTGATCGTAAGTGAGAAGATTGGTTACGGAGAAATAGGAAGCTAGATTCATATTCACATACATGAGAAGTATATAGGAAGAAGAATAGTCTTTTATTTATTTTTGAAAAAGAAGAACTGGCTTTCTTTGAATTTGAAGTAATAAGACTATCCCAATTATGACACTCATGGAGAAAGAATCTTAATAAATGTAAAGAGGAAGCATCTTTTATCCAATAGCGAAGAGCCTGAACCAAGATTTCCAGATGGGCTGGGTAAGGTATTAGTATATCTAATACATAATTTAAATGTGAAAAGTTGTCCTCTAAAAAAGAAAATATTGAATGAATTGATCGTAAATTATTGGATTTAACTACCGCTTTCCTTTCTAGGGAAGATATTAATCGCAGAGACAATGGAATTTCCATAATGATTGAAGAAACCTCTGACATTACTTGCGAATAAAAATTTTTGTTGTGCCCCACAAATGGAGTCTGTTTAGAATCATTAACAAAAAGGTTCTGTTGATACATTCGAATGATTAAACGTTTCACAATTAGTAAGCTGCATTTATTGTCATAACCTGCATTTTCCAACAAAATAGATCTATTTAAACCATGATCATGAGCAAGTACATAAATATACTCCTGAAAGATAAGTGGATATAAGAAGTAGTGTTGTTGAGATCTATCTAGCCCTAAATAGATTTGGGATTTATCCATTTTAAATTCTATTTAAATGAAAGGTAGAGGATTTTGGGAGTTATAAATGATACATAGTGCGATACAGTCAAAACAAGGTATTATAGTACAAACCAAATAGATACCTCGGATACAGATAAACTTATCAACGGATTCTCTATCCTCTCTTTTTCCATTTAAAATTAAGTATTTATGTTCGTTTTCATTATAGGATAACAAGATGATTAGAAATCCTTTACTTTTTTTTTCAACCCAATCGCTCTTTTGATTTTGGAAATTTTTTTATCAATATACTGTTTCTTATACACATACATCTCCATTATGGAATGGATAATGCTAATATTTAGGATTCATTAAAAAATCAAGAATACATTCCTGGGAGAAAGCCTTCCCGTATTGGGCACTAATATTTTTTTAACGTCTAATTAGATCGGGTAATCATTCAAATTAAGAATGGAAGCTCGTTGCTTTTTTCTTTCCCTATAATCAAAATGAAATTAATTGAAGCCGTGGGGCCCTATCCATTTATTAATTCGACCCAACTTAAAATTGACTTTGGTTTGCTCCCCTTCAATAATTTAAATTTAAAAAGTTAAAGAAGGCTTTGTGCCGAGCCGGAAAGAATAAAATATTCTCAGAACTCTTAATTGATACGACATGCTATTTTTTCCATTCATTCCCTTTCAGGATCAGTCGTGGTCTTCCAAACTTTACCGATGGTATGGACGAATGTCTCGCTTCATCTAAATGTGTAAAAGATCCTAGCCGCACTTAAAAGCCGAGTACTCTACCGTTGAGTTAGCAACCCAAATAGAAAAAGGATATGTAGATACAATCAGAATAAAACAAAATGATTAAATTAAAGCATTAATCTACGAAATAAAAAAAGTATAAAAATAAAAAATTTCTAAGATATTTGGAACATAAAAATGACTAAATCAGATGAAAAAATAAAAAATTTACTGATCAAATAAAAAAAAAAAAAGAAATGTAAAAAATGCTAGACCATCCGCTATTCAATCAAAAATCTGAGTATCAAATCTAATCCAACGAACCCATCATTTGAATCAACAGGTAAAAAATCAAACCTATGGGACGGAAATAAATAGAGCTGCTTATCACGATGAATTATATTTGTTCGATACAATGTTGTCAATATAAAGGTTAAGAAAAGAATACGCTGGAAAAAATACAAGAACTTAAATTGAAATAATAGTAAAAAGGAGACTTGTGTTGGATTGGCACTGCATATGCATATAAACTAAAAATTTTATTTAGGTGGAGAATAAATAAAGAAGAAGTAGAAAAAGGGTTTTCAATAGTATATTGAATCCATATATATAAGTCGAATAAAGAACTTCATAAGTCGAATAAAGAACTTCGATTCCTTGTTTCTTACTTGGTATTAGAATTCGAATGAAAACCACGCGATTGCAGGTAATACCAGAATTTTTTATTTTGTAAGGATCAATCAAATAGGTTTTCAAAATATTCTAAAAAAAAAAAAACAATGATAAATAGATATGAATATGAATAGAGCCAGAAAAGAAGCAAATAAAAAAACATAGTATAGAAAAGATATCCAAAATGATATAGAAATCACTATCCTACCCTTAGTTTTTATTTCCTTAATTTAATTAATTGTATTTCGTTTGATTAGGGTAAAGTTCCTTAAAAACCTCTGCTTTTTTTAAAATATCCTGAACAGTTCCTGTAGGCTGAGCGCCTCTTTCAAGGAAATAGAGAATCGCGGGAACGTTTAAATAAGTTTGATTCTTGATAGGATCATAAAAACCCACTTTCCGAAGATCTCTTCCTTCTCTTCGGGATCGAACATCAATTGCAACGATTCGGTAGACGGCTCATTGGGATAGATGTAGATGAAAAAGAACCCCCCCCTAGAACCGTATAGGAAGTTTTCTCCTCGTACGGCTCGAGAAAAAATGATTAGAAGTTTTGTCTATGGATAAAATTAGAATAAATAGAAAAGGAATCCGTAAAATAAATGAGTCTATAATTTAAAATTTAACTCATAGTTATTTTTTAGCTTCCTGAAAAAAATCATTTGTACTCATAACTCAAGTTCAATAATTCTCAAATATCTTAAAGAAATTTAAGATATTTTTTTATTGAGTGGTCTTTAACCCCTCCTTTTTTGTCTCGTTTAAAATCTATTTTGATTCTTTATTCGGATCCGTGAGACAATTGAAGTGGTGTTTACTTGTTCTGGGATCCTTTATCTTTGTTTTAAATCATTGGGTTTAGACATTACTTCGGTGCTTATTAATCCTTTCAAAATGGTAGCAACATACCCCTTTTGTGATTTCTTTCTATCAAAGAATCATATGGTTGATTCGTGCGCGATACACTGTGGATCGAAAAAGTTTTAACCCTTCCAACAAAAAAATTTTTTTTTGCTCGAATCGGATCCTTTCGATTTATATATCGAAGATATACTTACGAAGTTGTTCCAATTTATTGATTGGCATTAACCCTAGATCGTTGCCCCTGAGAAATTAATAAATACTTTCTACCCGAGCTCCATCATGCACTATTTACATTACAACCCAATAAAAAAAGAGGGGTTCTAGTAGAATAGAACAAATGACGTCGAGCCAAGAGCACTTTCATTCCTATATAAAATGGTGGATGTAAGAATAAGAATCCACGGCGGATCGTGTCCTTCAAGTCGCACGTTGCTTTCTACCACATCGTTTTAAACGAAGTTTTACCATAACATTCCTCTAATTTGGAACCAGTATGGAATTGATTCAATTATATTATGGAATCATGAATAGTCATTGGTTCGCTTGGTACATAGACACAGTCATTTATATTTTTTCTTATCTATCTACATAGATAATAAAGATTTTTCTGAAGAAATAAATATTAGCAAGACCCCGGCTTTTTTTGTATGAATGGAACATTTTTCTATAAATATCGATCTCAAAAAAATATCTAACAGAAATTACAGAAATCTAAATATAGAAATAACATAACTAATAGAAATAGAAATCACAGGAATAAATAAATTCTATTTGACTCTGCCTCTTCAAGTGACTCAATAAGATAGACTGAGCCATTTCCAACTTCCCCAAGATTCAAATCATTACAAATCTTGCTACTTGAAAAAGTTTCCTACTTCTGCATCATTATTTGAATCAAGTTTTGCAGTAAAAACTCCATTTTATTATCATAATAAAAAATATTTTCGAATGGAATTGTCAATGATGTAAAGCAAATAAGCTAAAAAGATCGAACAAAAAAAAAAAAAGAAATATTATTGTTAAATATTTCAATTTTAATATTTTAGGGATGCTCATTATTTTTCACAAAAATAGAAAGACTATTGTGACTCAAATAGGATAACAATACATACCTATAAGCTAAGCACTTCCTCTTTTATATGTATTTTCATATTTTGTTTAACCTGAGATTAAGTAATCTTTCTGCAACTGTGATCTATGTCTCATCTTATCTTTATCTGAATCAGAAAAGGTTTCAGTTATCAGTTACTTTTGCATTTGAATGTCATTTGAACTCGATTTAGTTCAGTTTGTGAAAAACTTAGATATGATTCCGAAAAGAATCATTCAAAATTAAAAAAAGAAAGAGGAATAATATTCTATCCAATATTAGACCTTTAAACAGAACCTTGTTGAACAAAAAAGGAGTATTCAGATACAACGGATATGCTCTGGGACGGAAGGATTCGAACCTCCGAATAGCGGGATCAAAACCCGTTGCCTTACCACTTGGCTACGCCCCATTTCTACTTTTATTGGATACTAATAAAGAATAATATTGGTAGTAAGTGTTCGTCAATTCCAGGCCAAACTATCTATAGAAAATCTTTATTCTTTATAGAATCTATTATAGATTCGTGCTAGGATTTTGACATGTGTATATCTAGAATTCAACTGAATTTATTGATCATTACATATAATTCAATTAAGATATTGTATGAAAGTATGATTTCTTCTATTCTCCTTTGAGAATTGGAGGATTTTTGATTGAACGGAAAAAGAAGGATTTTTTTGTCTACCCTACTTTCTTTATTTTTCCTTATATCAATAACTCAATCAAAATGCAATTATCTCGACGAAAAAAATGTCTGTTATGCTTAATATCTTTAGTTTGATCTGTCTTAATTCTGCCCTTTATCCGAGTAGTCTTTTCTTCGCCAAATTGCCCGAAGCCTATGCTTTTTTGAATCCAATCGTAGATTTTATGCCAGTCATACCCCTGTTCTTTTTTCTTTTAGCCTTTGTTTGGCAAGCTGCTGTAAGTTTTCGATAAGATCTTTAATACTATCCTAGAAAATTCATGATTTATTCGATAAAAATTATAATAATTGATAAGATCAAATAAGTCTGACAGTATGAACCTTCGATTCAAACATTGAAATTATCGGATAGCCGCGAGAAACCCGGCTCGCCCCATTTCCCTATTTTAATCCTTTTTATGGTGAAAGACCTTATTAGCTTAGGGCCCCTTACAATAGCTAATTATGGGTATGAAAGTGATTTGTGGTAATTAAAGATTAAAGACTCTTATTATATTACAAATTGAAATTTCATTTCAACTTCATTTGAATTTCTGAACATTCTTTTCTATTTCTATAATTTATTTCTTGGTGTAAAAATAGGATATGTGATATAAAAATGGAGGATCTATTATCTTTTCTCGTTTTTCTTTTTCAAAAAATGATCTTGGAGGTTGTGTAATGCTTACTCTCAAACTTTTCGTTTACACAGTAGTAATATTCTTTGTTTCTCTCTTCATCTTTGGATTCCTATCCAATGATCCAGGACGTAATCCAGGACGTGAAGAATAAAATAAAAAATTAGTTTTTCTTGCTTGATTTTACAATTTTCTTTCAATTTTTTTTTTGCTATTCCACACGTTTAATTAGGAAAAAATAATAAGAGGGTTTGCGAAAATTGAAAGAAAAAAATAGAAAGTCATCAACGGAAAGAGAGGGATTCGAACCCTCGGTACGAATAACTCGTACAACGGATTAGCAATCCGCCGCTTTCGTCCACTCAGCCATCTCTCCCAATTGAAAAAGATAATTACTATGTTACATTACACATCAAGTAAGGATTAAAGAAAGTATTTCTTTCACATTCTTTATCGTTATTATATAATTAGCAATTCCATTTAGATGCTCGAAAGATCCAAATAGAAAGATAAATAAAGAAGACCTTCTTGCTTTTTTTTTGTTCGAGGTGTCTTTTTTTTGGGCCTGGCCCGGTCAATACCCAGCCGGGCCTTTTTTTTGTTCCAACGAATTCCCTTTATTTATAGGCAACATACTCTAAATACTTGGTATCTGTGTAACAATTTCCGTTCTGGGGTTTACATATACTTCTAATTTTTGTTATAATGGAAATGGAGAATGGTTTTTGATTCAAAAGAATCAATTAAGGATGTATCAATTTGTATTTTCTTATGTCATTAGGCAAACCAAATTTTTTATCCTGTTGTGTATCGTTTTGGCGGCATGGCCGAGTGGTAAGGCGGGGGACTGCAAATCCTTTTTCCCCAGTTCAAATCCGGGTGCCGCCTCATCAACAAATGAATAGAAATATCTTATTCTGCTCTGCTGATATAACTAAATATAATTTTCCTCATCAAAATAGAATAAGGGGACTGTTGATACTTAGTTGATTCTAAACATCTATTCTGGTAATTTTGTAAAAGATTTCCAATCTTTGAATATAAAAAATAAAGGTCGAAGCAAGACTTTTTGATTCCCTTCTACTGCTAATGTAATGTATACTCATTGGGTCTTAAATTACAGCGTATAGCCGGGGGAGAATTCAACTACTAGTTAGGTAAAGTCCTTTCTATACTGTAATCTACATATATAGACTCGCGAGAATCTCTGAGTGTTCAGGCATTCAATCACTATTAGATTGAGATTGGATAGATTTTTTATAGAAAAAGTAAAAAAAAAAATTATTTTTTTTTACCCCCCGTCAAGAGTATAATATACTATCTCCCAACTCCTTCAGCTAGACAATCGCGAGGGGGTACGCATTATATCAATATCAAATAGGAAATAAAAGTATGTAATAGATAACAATTGATCTATTTTTACTTTGAAGGGCAAGAAAAAAAAAAAAAGAAAGGGCTCTCTTATTTTATTACTGGACGTTCCATTCCATTAGTAACATTCCTTTGTAGTGTCATTGTGTATTTTACTTGTGTTTAGTCTTTCCACATTAGAAATCATATAGGAATTTTTGAAATGGCTTTATTTTATTGGTTCATCAATAGTGTTTGGTCAGAATCCCTTTTTGACTCTGGACCATTCATTCTACTATTATTAGTGAGCAATAATGGAATAATTCTATCATAGAGATAAGGGACATAATTCACATGGATATAGTAAGTCTCGCTTGGGCTGCTTTAATGGTAGTCTTTACGTTTTCCCTTTCACTCGTAGTATGGGGAAGAAGTGGACTTTAAAAGCACTCCTAATTTAGTTGAGGAATGAAACGCTATCAATTCTTTTATAGATCGTTCCGTAACGCATTTTTTATTTGAATTGAAATAATTTTGAAATAAAAATATCTTCATTTCAAAATTCCATTGGATTCTAGTGGAGAAATGTATTCTATAACAGTAAAACGATTATTTCAGATTCATCGGAATAAATAGATGTATCAAAGAAATAGAATTGGGTCCTACGTCAATTCTATATATGGATTAATAACTACATATATTGAAGATAGAAGCTAATAGAGTATACCAACTCTATTTACAACTTTATACACTACTATAACATAACACTACTAGAGAGTATGGTAAGTAAGAAATAAATTTCTTACTTACCATACTCTCGGATCTCATAGAATACCCCGGATTATAGCCCCTTGATTTCATTTAAGACGCAAAAAATAGAATACTTTTCATTTGATTTCTTCAACTATTGATAAGAATTCAGAAGTCAAGTTTCATTTAAAGTAATTAATTGTTTTGACTGACTGTTTTTACGTAAATTATAAGTAGAAAAGCAGTAGGAACTAAAATGAACAGTGCAGTAGCAATAAATGCAAGAATATTTACTTCCATAATTTCATCGTTTTTTTTTTATTTCACAATAACTCGGGATTTAATCCCATAGAGATGATAAATCTTTCACCTGTCAATTCAATGAATGCATTACCTATCGATGATCTTGAATCGGATCAATATCATGAATAACAATATCTGAGCTATTAAATTAATTTGTCGTCGAGAATTGAATAGTATAACATATGAAGATCTTTTATCCATAGTGAATTCAATCTTGGATTCCCGGACCAATAAAAAACACCTTTATTTCTCCTTATTTTCTGTTCTTTCTTTTTAGGTCTTCCTTGTAGAACCATCAAATGAAGTATCATCTAACCACGCGTCTGTTTCCATTAACTACAAAACCCCAACAAACAATACAAGCGAAGTGGAAAAAGAGAAGAATTAGGTTCTAAATTTTAATGATCTAATTTTCTTTGAAAGACGAAGAAGTATGATAAAAATGAGTCGCGGGAGAAAAAATGGAATATTCTATCAACTTCACTTCACTATTTTAGTTATTTTCATTTTTGTTTAGGGTTTGTTCTTTCTTTGACAGAATCCTGAAAAAAAGAGGGGAAACCCCTTCAGAATTCAATTATGCTCCCCTTCTTTTTCACAGAAAAAAAAAAGAGGCGAATTGATGTACTTATTGGATCCGTCGGGACTGACGGGGCTCGAACCCGTAACGTCCGCCTTGACAGGGCGGTGCTCTAGCCTATTGAACTACAATCCCATGGAAATAAGAAGAGATCTAGCAGAAAATTTGGATAGGTATTTCTTAGGCTCTACCATCTGATAATAGGTTGCCAAATTGTTGGGCCGAGCTGGATTTGAACCAGCGTAGACATATTGTCAACGAATTTACAGTCCGTCCCCATTAACCACTCGGGCATCGACCCAACGCCTAATTCATTTTAGACGTTCCATAATCAACTTCCTTTCATCTGCCAGGCAGACTTGACAAATAAATATAAATATCATCAATCAAATGATATAAAATATGAAGTCCTTCTAAGTAGACTATTAGAAGGACTTGACAAACAGGGATCACTTAATAGAAAATCCCACTCCTACTCCTATAGTCTTGAGTCTTGTTACACCCCCAGAGGGACTTGAACCCTCGTTTTCTCCGTGAAAGAGAGAGGTCGTAACCACTGGACCATAGGGGCCTATGGCCACCTTGAGCCAGAAATAAACTAGAAACATAAATACTGGGTCCCGGGGGCCAACCACCCTTAGGAAATAAAAAAGCAATATAAACACATATAGTAGAAACACGTAGAAACATAGAAATAGTATAGTAGAAATAGAATAGAAAAATGTAACAAAATAAGGTATAATAAACCAAAATAAGGAATAAGGGCGGCTTAACTTAATATAACTCAAGGGGAAGGCCGCCTTTAGGATATGGATCAAACCGAAAAACTTGTTCATTATTCTGGAGGTTAATGGTAATCAAACTTTACTATTAAACTTTAAACTATACAACCTTGAAACTTGATTTCATTGGTCTTTCTCGTCTTTATCTCTATGATTCACAAAGCTGGGTTGGATCCCCAAGATCCTTTCCTTTGCATTGGATTTTAGTTGCTTTACCAAAAGATTATTTAGCCGGTCAAATTATTCGAATTCACCTAAGCCATATGAAATTATATTGAGCCCTAAGTCATACGTCAATTGACGACAGTAGGACAATAAAAGAAGATAGAAGACGCAGATATAGATTAGGTATATCCACATGTTAATGTTAATAAATACAACATTCATATAGTTTTCTGGTATTCAATATTCAAGTCGATTAGAATAGCAATAGCGTTATACATTATAATTATAATATAAGAAACGGAATCAGTTTTTATTCTATTCTAAAAGAATCAAAAAGCATGGTAAGCCTAAGCGCTAAAATTTTGTTTCTAGGACTGTTTTATCAATTCCGTTCCGCTTGCATTTCTTAAAATTTCTTAAAAATGACAATTTAAAGTT